CAGAAAGAGATTATGCAAATTTTTCAATAAAAAAAAAAAAAAATACTTACCTAAAGTATATGACGCTTTCTTAAATGGTGCCTCCCGAGGACAAATTTTAAAATGTTTTTGGCTTTCAATCAAGGATAAAATTTCCATACAAAATTACATAGAAAGGAGTTGGATAAATAAGATTTATGGTATCTTTCTTATTATTCATAACTTAAAATTTCAACAGGAAAAAAAAGAATTTGATAGAATTGATAAAAAATCATTAGAAAACAAAATTAGTTTTTTGTTGAATTTAATCAACGAATTTGATGGAAAACCAACATCAAATTTAAAAAAAAATTATTTACTTCCTGAATCTAAACAAGTAAGAATAAATTCAGAAGGGCGAAAAAAAAGATTTATATTTGAAAACGTTCAAACTGATCCTAACAATAAAAAAATTAGAAAACAATTTATTGCGCTAAAAGAAATCAGAAAAAACGTTCCTCGATGGTCACACAAATTAGTCGACCATTTAGAACAAGCGGAAGAACAATATGCAAACCTAGAACTTTTGGGAAGGCGTCCCCCGGTTCGTTCAAGAAAAAGCAAACGTGTAGCGGTTTTTAATGATGATCTAGAATATAACAATACTTTTCAAAATCCCCAAGATCTTAATACTGACGAAGCGGACGACATTATTGTGATACGTTATTCACAACTACCAGATTTTCGGCGAGATCTAATTCTAGGCTCGATACGAGCCCAAAGACGTAAAACAGTTATTTGTAAAGCTTCTGAAGCAAATATACACTCCCCCTCCTTTTTGGAACGAAACGACCCTTCCCTTTCTTTTGACACTTCCGAACTAATTAAAAAAATTTTTGAAAATTGGCTATGGAAAAATACAGAATTAAAAATTAGAGATTATACAGAGAAAAAGACAAAAGAAAGTACTAAAAAAAAAGAAGCTAACAAAAGCGAAGCAGAAAGGCGAATAGAAAAAAGAAGAGAAAAAAGACGCATAGAAATCGCCGAAGCCTGGGATAGCTTTGTATTGGCTCAAGTAATAAGAGGTCTTATGTTAGTAACCCAATCAATTCTAAGAAGATATATAATATTACCATCATTGATAATAGTTAAAAATATCATCCGTATACTATTATTTCAATTTCCTGAATGGTCCGAAGATTTAACTGATTGGCGCAAAGAAATGCATGTTAAATGCACTTATAACTGCGTTCAATTATCAGAAAAAGAATTTCCTAAAAACTGGTTAAAAGACGGTATTCAGATAAAGATCTTATTTCCTTTTCGTCTTAAACCTTGGCACAAATCTAAGCTACGAGAAAGATATACCTATCCACATAAAAATAAAGAAAAAAAAAATGATTTTTTTTTTTTAACCGTTTGGGGAATGGAAACCAAACTTCCTTTTGGTTCTCCACGAAAACAACTTTCATTTTTTGAACCTATTTTTAAAGAACTCAAAAAAAAACGTCAAAAATTGAAAAAGAAGTGTTTTAAGGGTCTAAGAATTTTAAAAGAAAGAAGAATAATTTTTATAAATGTCTCAAAAGAAAAAAAAAAAAGGATAAGAAATAATGAGATAATTCATGAATCGTCCATTAATATTCAATCTATAAAGTGCATAACTTGTGCATTAAGAAAACAAAAAATCCAAGGGCTAACTACTCTAACAAAGACAATTGTAAATGAAATACCAAAAATGTCAAAAGACAATAAAAAAGAATTTAGAAGCCTACATATAAATATTAGTTCAAATAAAATCAGCTATGATGATAAAATATTGGAATTGCCAAAAACGATTTTGCAACGCTTAAAAAGAATAAATGTTCGACTAATTCGTAAAACCGATTTTTTTATAAACTTTTTCGTTGAAAGTATACATAGAAATATTTATATATATATCAAAAATATTTCTAGAATAACTGTACAACTTTTTTTTTTTGTTTTTGAAGGAACAAAAAAAAAATTTAATAAATACAGCTCCTTTACTAACTTTATTTCCTATCCTTACTATATTTGCAATAATGAAACAAAGCAAGAAAAAATTGCTAAAACAAACAAAAATATGAATAAAGTTATTTATACTATAACGGAGCCACTTTCTAATATTAGTACTAAGAATTTACATTCTTTTTGTGACTTATCTTATTTGTCACAAGCATATGTGTTTTACAAATTATCACAAAACAAGGCTTTGAACTTTTTGAATTTATATAAGTTAAGATTAAGATCCGTCTTTCAATCTAATGTAACATCCCCTTTTCTTAAAAATAAAATAAAGAATTATTTTATTGGAACACAGAAAACATTACATTCCGAATTGAACCATAAGAACCTCCACAATTTTCGAACAATACATCAATGTAAAAATGGGTTAAAAGGTTTTTATCAAGATGATTTATCTGAGTTCATACCACAAGAAAGTAGAAATAGAGTAAATCAACACTTTATAGTTCAAAATAACCATTTCAATCAATTTTTTTCCTATGAAAAAAATAGATTAATTAACTTTGAAAAAAAAAAAAATGTTAAAAAACAAGATAGATATGACCTTTTAGCATATAATTTTATTAAGTCTGAAGATAATAAGAATCCCTCCATTTCTGGATTATCTGGACAAGTAAATCATAACCGATATTTTTTTTCAAATTACGACAAAAATAAACGCCAATTTTTTAATATGTTGGTAGGTATTCTGGTAAAAAATTTTCTAGTAGAAAATAATATTATACATATAAAGAAAAACTCGACTAGAAAATTTTATCATTGGATATTTCTCAATTTGTGTTTTAGAAATAAACTAGATATTGGGGTCTGTAGAAATATGGATATTGACACCAACAGTAGTAAATATATTAAGATTAGAACTAATAATTATCAAAAAAGCACGAAAATCGATAAGAAAATTCGTTTTTTTACCACAATTCATCAAAATCAAGGAATCAACCCATTCAATAAAAAAAAAAAACTTTTTGATTGGATGAGAATGAATGAAGAAATACAAAATTGTTACATATTTAAGTTCCAACTTTGGTGTTTTCCAGAATTTATTATACTTCATAATTTGTATAAAAATAAACCATGGACCATACCAATCAAGTCGCTCCTTTTAAATTTTAATGTAAATAAAAGCACCACTGTAAAGAAAAAAAGAAATTTTTTTCTATCAATTTTTTCATTAGAAAAACAAAAGAAAAGGGAAAAAGAATGCACAATCCAGACAGATTTTGAATCAACTCTATTAAACTATGAAAAAGATATTGCAGAAAATTATGGGATATCAAAGATCAAAAAAGAGAAAAAGACAAAATCATACCAGAACAACATGTACGCGAAATTGGATTTCTTCCTAAAAAGATATTTTCTTTTTCAATTGAGATGGGCTGGTCTTTTAAATAAAAAAATAATCAATAACATTAACGTATATTGTCTCCTGCTTAGACTGCTAAACCCAAGAGAAATTGCTATAGCCTCCACTCAAAGGAGGGAACTAAGTCTGGGTATTTTTCTGATTGAGGAAAATTTAACTCTTACAGAATTGCTTAAAAAGGCAATAGTACTTATAGAACCCGTTCGGCTGTCTATAAAAAGTGCAGGACATTTTATTATGCATCAAACTATGGGGATTTCGGTAATTCATAACAGCAACCACACAATTAATCAAAGATTCCAACAAAAAGGCCATGTTGATAAGCCGAATTCTGATGAATTAATTCCAGAGTCTCAAAAGATGACTGAAAATCGAGACAAAACTTATTATGATTTGTTTGTTCCTGAAAGTATTTTATCCCCCAGACGTCGTAGAGACTTCAGAATTCTAATTTGTTTCTATTCTATGAATAGAAAAGGTATACCTCTAAATGCGCCGTTTTGGAATGAAAAGCAAATAAAGAGTCAAGTTTTGACTAAAAGAAAAAGAGAGACAAATACACTAATTAAATTAAAATTTTTTCTTTGGCCTAATTATCGCTTAGAAGATTTCGCTTGTATGAATCGCAATTGGTTTGATACCAATAATGGCAGTCGTTTCGGTTTGCTAAGGATACATATGTATCCACAATTTTAAAACTGAACAGACCCGTGTACTCAAAAAAAGTAAAATACGGATTGACTTTATTGCCCGCGCTATATTTTTATATGAAGACAAAGACATGCACACATACATTGTTTTACATTCCATTCTGATACAGGATACTCATTGAACGACATATCAATATCTATAAATGATGAAAAAATATTCTTTATTTTTAGGGGTAGAATTTTCATCTTTTGTGAGTGTAGATAACCATATAAAGATTATTATAGCATGTATGCCAAATAAAAAAAAAAAAAAGAGTAGCACTTTTTTTATTGATAATAAAAAATATATCTAGTAATTAAATAATTAAAGGCCAGTGGGGGGAAGATTAAATTTTATGGTAAAAAAGTCATTAATCTCGGTTATTTCGCACGAAGAAAAAAAAGAAAACCGGGGGTCTGTTGAATTTCAAATACTAAGGCTCACTAATAGGATACGAAAACTTTCTTTACATTTGGAATTGCACAGAAAAGATTTTTTATCTCAGAGAGGCCTACGGAAAATTTTAGGAAAACGCCAAAGGATGCTGTCTTATTTGTCAAAGAAAAATAGAATACGTTATAAACAATTAATTAATCAGTTAGATATTCGCGAATCAAAAACACGTTAATTTGAGTTTGAAGGGTTGGTTTGAATTATTTGAGTTAGTAGATCTTGAATTTTAATGAACTTATTTTAACTTTCAGTAATTCATGAAAAAATGAATCGAGTAAAAACCTATGAATATACCAGCTACAAGAAACGACCTCATGATAGTAAATATGGGACCCCACCACCCATCAATGCATGGTGTTCTTCGACTCATCGTTACTCTCGATGGTGAAGATGTTATTGATTGTGAACCAATATTAGGATATTTACACCGAGGAATGGAAAAAATTGCGGAAAACCGAACAATTATACAATATTTGCCTTATGTAACGCGTTGGGATTATTTAGCTACTATGTTCACAGAAGCAATAACCGTAAATGGACCAGAGTTGTTCGGAAATATCCAAGTACCTAAAAGGGCCAGCTATATCCGAACAATTATGTTGGAGTTGAGTCGTATAGCTTCGCATTTGTTATGGCTCGGCCCTTTTATGGCAGATATTGGGGCGCAGACTCCTTTCTTCTATATTTTCAGAGAAAGAGAGTTAGTATATGATCTATTTGAAGCTGCCACTGGTATGAGAATGATGCATAATTTTTTTCGTATTGGAGGAGTAGCGGCCGATTTACCTTATGGCTGGATAGATAAATGTTTAGATTTTTGCGATTATTTTTTAACAGGAGTTACTGAATATCAAAAACTTATTACACGAAATCCTATTTTTTTAGAACGAGTTGAGGGGATAGGCATTATTGGAAGAGAGGAAGTAATAAATTGGGGTTTATCAGGACCAATGCTGCGAGCCTCTGGAATACAATGGGATCTCCGTAAAGTTGATCATTATGAGTGTTACGACGAATTTGATTGGGAAGTACAGTGGCAAAAAGAAGGAGATTCATTAGCTCGATATCTCGTCCGCATTGGGGAAATGACGGAATCCATCAAAATTATTCAACAGGCTCTAGAAGGAATTCCGGGGGGACCATATGAGAATTTAGAAATCCGATATTTTGATCGAGAAAGAAATCCAGAATGGAATGACTTTGACTATCGATTTATTAGTAAAAAACCTTCTCCTACATTTGAATTGCCTAAACAAGAACTCTATGTGAGAGTTGAAGCCCCAAAGGGAGAATTGGGGATTTTTTTGATAGGGGATCAGAGTGGTTTTCCTTGGAGGTGTAAAATTCGCCCGCCTGGTTTTATCAATTTGCAAATTATTCCTGAGTTAGTTAAAAGAATGAAATTGGCTGATATTATGACAATACTAGGTAGCATAGATATCATTATGGGAGAAGTTGATCGTTAAAATGATAATTGATAGAATCGAAGTACAAGATATCAATTCTTTTTCTAGATTGGAATTTTTAAAACAGGCTTATGGAATTCTATGGATACTTATTCCTGTTTTTACTCCTGTATTAGGAATAACAATAGGTGTACTAGTAATTGTATGGTTAGAAAGAGAAATATCCGCAGGGATACAACAACGTATTGGACCTGAATACGCTGGGCCTTTAGGAGTTCTTCAAGCTTTAGCTGATGGGGCAAAACTACTTTTCAAAGAAAACCTCTTTCCATCTAGAGGAGATACTCGTTTATTCAGTATCGGACCTTCCATAGCGGTCATATCCATTTTAGTAAGCTATTTGGTAGTTCCTTTTGGTTCTCGTCTTGTTTTAGCGGATCTCAATATCGGTGTTTTTTTATGGATTGCCATTTCAAGTATTGCTCCCATTGGCCTTCTTATGTCAGGATACGGATCAAATAATAAATATTCTTTTTTAGGTGGTCTACGAGCGGCTGCTCAATCGATTAGTTATGAAATACCATTAACTTTATGTGTCTTATCAATATCTCTACGTGCGATTCGTTAAGACATAAAATTTTCCATATTTCTTCCTTTCTATTTTATAGTAAGAGAGCGGAACGAATTGAGTAAATATCTTCATTTTTTATTCAGCTGGATCAACTAAACCTGAGGGTTATATGAGTGAAAGAAAACAGCTTATATATAAACTAGCTGTAAAAAAATGGAGTCTCATTTGATATGTATAAATGTTAGAGAGCCAAACGGAAATAAACATAAGCAAACGAAAGTCTTTTCCCCAAGATTGGGTAACTAGTCATCCTGACTTGAAGCGGGCTAAAAAGATAAACTAGAGTGAGTTTTCACTATCGTTTGTATGTATTATCATACATGGATTACCTTAACGTAACGGATGATTGAACAAAAACGAGTGGATGAGTAGAAACACCAAGATACATAAAGGATTTGTAATGGAGATTATGTAAAATAATAAAAATATTTTTCCATAATGTACAAAGAATATTAATTGGGGCTTTCAGTTAGTAGAAATGATTAGGCAGTACTCCCTACAATTCCGATCCAGAGTATGCTCCTATCCGTCGATTAAATAAATGACTATTGGCAACGAAATAATCCTTTACTTTGGTTTGATTTTGTAACTACACTTTTCGCAGAAACAGAAAGAAGACATAGAAACCACAAAAAAAAAAAGAGAAAGAAATACAATTAAAGGCTAAAAACTATCTTTTTAGTCGTCTTTCTTTGGACTTTTATTTGTTCTATATTCATATTTATCTAGATAGAATTCAGATCATAATTCCAGAATTAATGTCAAATTCTTTTCGTATGTAAAAAGGAAGGGTTATTGATATCTTTATAACGAGTATTTGATTGAAGAGTTAAGTTATTACTCAACAAATAAAATTTCAAAAGATTTTTGAAATTATTAAATCAAGGGACGAGATCAATTCAGCAGCACTTTAATTTATTTTAATTCAAATTAATTTAAAATAGATATTCGAATTTATTTTTAAATATATATAATTATTAAAGCAGAACAAACAGAATTCAATTGGTCTAATTCGGGATCGTACAATATATTTTTACCCTATCCATCTTATATTATAAAGATAAAAAAAAAATAATACTGACTCGATCCTTAGATTTATTTAAGGTCATCAAGGAGCCGTATGCAGTGAAAATCTCATGTACAGTTCTGGAATAGCGATGGAAACAGTGATGGTATCACCGACTATGATTATCTAATAGTTCAAGTACAGTTGATATTGTTGAGGCACAATCAAAATATGGTTTTTGGGGATGGAATTTGTGGCGTCAACCTATAGGGTTTATTATTTTTCTAATTTCTTCCCTAGCAGAATGTGAAAGATTACCCTTTGATTTACCCGAAGCAGAAGAAGAATTAGTAGCAGGTTATCAAACCGAATATTCGGGTATCAAATTTGGTTTATTTTATGTTGCTTCTTATTTAAACCTATTAGTTTCTTCATTATTTGTAACAGTTCTTTATTTGGGAGGCTGGACTATCTCTATTCCGCACATATTTCTTTCGGAGTTTTTTGAAATAAATAACCCATACGGTGTTTTTGAACGGACAATTGATATCTTTATTACATTAGCTAAAACTTATTTGTTCTTGTTCATTCCTATCATAACAAGATGGACTTTACCAAGGATAAGAATGGACCAGCTGTTGAATCTTGGATGGAAATTTCTTTTACCTATTTCTCTCGGTAATCTATTATTAACAACTTCTTCTCAACTATTTTCACTGTAAAAGGCTATGATAGCCTATATTCCCAACTTGGGTCAAATAAGAGAAATAAACAAAGATAAAATTCTTTATATATATATTCACGATATGTTCCCTATGGTAACTGGGTTCATGAATTATGGTCAACAATCAGTACGAGCTGCAAGGTACATTGGTCAAAGTTTCATGATTACCTTATCCCACGTAAATCGTTTACCCATAACTATTCAATATCCTTATGAAAAAGTAATAACTGCGGAGCGTTTCCGCGGGCGAATCCATTTTGAATTTGATAAATGTATTGCTTGTGAAGTATGCGTTCGTGTATGTCCTATAGATCTACCCGTTGTTGATTGGAAATTGGAAACAGATATTCGAAAAAAACGATTACTTAATTACAGTATTGATTTCGGAATCTGTATATTTTGTGGTAACTGTGTTGAGTATTGTCCAACAAACTGTTTAGCAATGACTGAAGAATATGAACTTTCTACTTATGATCGTCATGAATTGAATTATAATCAAATAGCTCTGGGGCGTTTACCAATAGTCATAATTGACGATTTTACAATTCGAACTATTTTGAATTCACCTCAAATTTAAAATCAGTAAATCCTTGATTAAAGCAAATTTTGGAATTACTAAGGTTAAATTTTGATTTAAAGAAATGAGTTTTTCCGTTTTGTTTGATCTCAATAACTACAAATATCCACTGGTTATTCGTTGGTAAGAATTGCGTCTTAATTTGGATTGAAAATTCATTAATTAATATCTCTGACATTATTTCGAAACTAAGCGTTTCGTATTCGAGCTGCTCTATTCAGAGAAAAAATCAAATTTGTACAATAACTGTACCCACATTAATTTACACTCCCTAGGATTTAATGCAAGTATAAATTTATTATGAATCAGAAAATTAACTATTTTTTCTGGTCTGGTTGCAATAAGGTCATGAAAAATTTTTTGAGTTATTTATCTCTTATCCTACATATAATGGATTTGCATGGACCCATACATGATTTTCTTTTAGTCGTTCTGGGATTAGGTCTTATCTTAGGCGGTATAGGAGTAGTATTATTTATAAACCCAATTTATTCTGCCTTTTCATTGGGATTAGTTCTTGTTTCTATATCCCTATTCTATATTCTATCAAATTCATATTTTGTAGCTGCTGCACAACTCCTTATTTATGTGGGAGCTATAAATGTTTTAGTAATATTTGCTGTAATGTTTATGAACGGTTCAGAATATTACAAAGATTTTAATCTTTGGACTGTTGGGAATGGGGTTACTTTGCTGGTTTGTACAAGTATGTTTGGTTTACTAATGACTACTATTACAGATACGTCATGGTACGGGATTATTTGGACTACAAGGGCAAACCAGATTATAGAACATGATTTGATAAGTAATAGTCAACAAATTGGAATTCATTTATCAACAGAGTTTTTTCTTCCCTTTGAATTCATTTCGATAATTCTTTTAGCCGGTTTGCTAGGTGCAATTTCCGCGGCGCGCCAATAATAATAAGGAAAAATTCTCTCAACTTATCAACAGCAATCCAAATCAAATTTCAGTCTGTATTATCGCATTTATTTCCAGAATTTTAAATTGTTTATGTCTAAAATAGAAATTTTTTTTATTCGACCCATTCCCAATATATTTCTTTGTTCCATACTTTGTTTTTTATATTATATTCTAGTAAATTGAATTAAATTAAATGCGTTGCTCATCTTATATTGAAATGAATCGAAATTACTAAGGAGTTGTTCAATGATGCTGGAACATGTACTTGTTTTGAGTGCCTACTTATTTTCTATCGGTATCTATGGATTGATCACCAGCCGAAATATGGTTAGAGCTCTTATGTGTCTTGAACTTATACTAAATGCCGTTAATATAAATTTAGTAACATTTTCTGATTTTTTTGATAGCCGCGAATTAAAAGGAAATATTTTCTCCATTTTTGTTATAGCCATTGCAGCGGCCGAAGCAGCTATTGGACCAGCTATTGTTTCGTCAATTTATCGTAATAGAAAATCAATTCGTATCAATCAATCGAATTTGTTAAATAAGTAGTATAGTAGTATTAACCATACAAATTAGAATATTCATAAATTGGAATTAGCGTGTATTATACATTTTGGATGATCATGTTTGCGAAAATATAAGAAATCAAAGTATCTTGGTTCTCTCCCATGAGTGGATCCGTAAGTAGATTGATTCGAAAAATTCTAATCAATCGGACTCATTGATTCATTTAGTATCGAAATATATGATTCATTTACAAGTTTACTAGATCGAAAATTTTTTATTAAAAAAAATGATAGATAGATCCAATGTCACATTCCGTAAAGATTTATGATACGTGTATAGGGTGTACTCAATGTGTCCGAGCTTGCCCCACAGATGTATTAGAAATGATACCTTGGGACGGGTGTAAAGCTAAGCAAATTGCTTCCGCTCCAAGAACAGAGGATTGTGTGGGTTGTAAAAGATGTGAATCCGCCTGTCCAACGGATTTCTTGAGTGTTCGGGTTTATTTGTGGCATGAAACAACTCGAAGTATGGGTCTAGCTTATTGATACGTTCCAAAAAACCCGACTTGAATACGACTACATTTGATTTTTTTACCTTTACCGACAAAAGCGCGTGCTCAAATCTAAATATATATTTAGATTTGAGCACGCGCTTTTCTGGTCCAAGTCTATCTTATTTTTACTACGAATTTTTTTCCTTGGTTAACAATAATTGTAGTTTTGCCAATATTTGCGGGTTCCCTAATTTTCTTTTTTCCTCATAGAGGAAATAAGGTAATTAGGTGGTATACTATTTCTATATGTATAATAGAACTCCTTCTAATAACCTATGCATTCGGGTATCATTTCCAATTGGACGAGCCATTAATCCAACTGATAGAGGATTATAAATGGATAAATTTTTTTGATTTTTCCTGGAGATTGGGAATAGATGGAATTTCGATAGGACCCGTTTTGCTGACGGGATTTATCACTACTTTAGCTACTTTAGCGGCTCGGCCGGTTACTCGAGAGTCCCGATTATTCCATTTTCTGCTGTTAGCAATGTATAGCGGTCAAATCGGACCTTTTTCTTCTCAAGACATTTTACTTTTTTTCATCATGTGGGAATTAGAATTAATTCCAGTTTATCTACTTATATCCATGTGGGGAGGAAAGAAACGTTTGTATTCCGCGACAAAATTTATTTTGTACACTGCGGGAAGTTCTGCCTTTTTATTAATGGCAATTCTAGGTATTTGTTTAGCTGGTTATAATGAACCAACATTAAATTTTGAAACATCAGCGAATCAATCATATCCTGTAGAACTCGAAATTCTCTTCTATATTGGGTTTTTTATTGCTTTTGCTGTTAAATTGCCGATTATACCCTTACATACTTGGTTACCAGATACTCATGGAGAGGCACATTACAGTACTTGTATGCTTCTAGCTGGAATCTTATTAAAAATGGGAGCGTATGGATTGGTTCGGATCAATATGGAATTATTGCCTCGCGCCCATTCTATATTTTCTCCTTGGTTGATGATAGTCGGGACAATTCAAATAATCTATGCAGCTTTAACATCTCCCAGTCAACGTACTTTAAAAAAAAGAATAGCTTATTCCTCCGTATCCCATATGGGTTTCATAATTATAGGGCTTGGTTCTATAAGCGATACAGGACTCAACGGGTCCATTTTACAAATAATTTCGCATGGATTTATTGGCGCTGCACTTTTTTTCTTGGCAGGAACGAGTTATGATCGAATACGTCTCGTTTATCTCGATGAAATGGGTGGAATGGCTATCACAATTCCAAAACTATTTACGACTTTCAGTATCTTATCAATGGCGTCTCTTGCATTACCGGGCATGGGTGGTTTTGTTGCCGAATTAATAGTGTTTTTTGGAATACTTACTAGCCAAAAATATCTTTTAATGCCCAAAATCCTAATTACTTTTGTCATGGCAATTGGAATAATATTAACTCCTATTTATTCATTATCTATGTTACGCCAGATGTTTTATGGATACAAGCTTTTTAATGCCCTAAACTCTTATTTTGTTGATTCTGGGCCGCGGGAATTGTTTCTTTCGATCTCGATTCTTTTACCTGTAATAGCTATTGGCATTTATCCCGATTTCGTTTTCTCACTATCAGTTGAGAAAGTCGAAGCTCTTCTATCTAATTTTTTTTATCCATAGTTTTCGTGAGTAAACCAAAAAATGAAACAAAAATATTCTTATTTTCAAAATTATTTGTTGGGCAATGAAAAATAAGTACTTTTTCTTCTCTAAAGTTTAAGTAAAATAAATGGGAGTTATATTATAATTATGTATCGAGAACCCTTTGCTTTGATTTTTTGCATTTCCATTAATGGATTCAAAGGGTTCTCGCTTGATTACACCAAATTTTATTATATACACTTATACTTTCCTATGTTTATTTTGTATTGTTCAAGTACTTTCTTCAATTCAATTAGATGTTAATGTAAATGAACCATAACTATGTAATCCTATTCCTAATAAATTAACCCCAAAATAGCATACCCAAATTACAAGAAAGCCCGTCGAGGCTACAATTGCAGAATTTTCACTTTTCAAAATTTTATTTGTTCGAATATGTAAATAAATTGCAAATATGGTCCAAGTAATAAATGCCCAAGTCTCCTTTGGATCCCAATTCCAATATGACCCCCATGCTTCATTAGCCCATACTGCTCCCGAAAGAATACCTATCGTTAAAAAGATAAATCCTAGACTAATAATACGAAAACCCCAAAGATCCAATTGTTCAATCAATTGAAACCTGTAATAATTCCTAGAATAAATAAAAGAAGTTTTTATTAAACGATTTTTTTTTTCTATTATGTATTGAATCTTGCCCAGCGAAAATGGCTCGTTTACCAAATTTTTGCTTTTACGAAAATTTAGGATGAAATTTTGAAATGTAATGACTAAAAGAGCTAGTGATAATAATGCTCCGCATAAAAGAGCTGCATAGCCCAATACCATCATACTTACGTGCATCATTAACCAATGGGATTGGAGAGCAGGTACTAATATTTCGGATTGATTCATTTCAGTTAAAAGACCTGAAGTAGCAAAACCTTGGGTAAAAATAGCACTTGGCGCGGTTATTGCGTTTAAATTGAAATAGGTTTTCATTTTTTGAAAATACGGAACGATATGAATACTGGAGAAACTCCATGAAAGAAAGATTAATGATTCATATAAATTACTTAATGGGAAATGTTGCAAATAAATCCAACGAGTAACTAATAATCCCGTTAGACAGGAAAAAGTGGTCATCATCCCCTTTTCTGACGAATCAGATAGTCCTACGATTTCATCTACTAATAAGGTTAGCAAATGAATTGTAATTACAATCGAAACGACTGAAAAGGATATATGTGTAAATATATGCTCTAAAGTTGAAAATATCATAACAAATTAAAAAAAGGGGGGGTTCAATTCAATTTCAATTATAGGATAATTGAATTCAACTCGGGAGTTGAACTTAGTATAGGACTCACTTTTTTAGAAAATGACATGCCGCCACTCGGACTCGAACCGAGATGCTCTAGCACTGCTTCCTAAGAGCAGCGTGTCTACCGATTTCACCATAGCGGCTTGTTCCAAATCATAATAACCCCTTTTTGAGTCAATTGTCGAGAGTGAAGTAGTCAATTCAATGCAATTTATATTTTTTGATTGATCCTCGAGTGGAAAGATAGAATCTAAAATCTGCGTATTCGCCCTATAATCACTTAAAAAAGGAAAGAGCTTTTTTTTTTATTAGGTTCAATTTTAAGTCAGGGTATATTCAATTTCAAGTCAGGGTATATCTAGTGATAGTGACTTAAAGAAACAATTATTTAGCAAGTTATAAAACACAGTTTAATTAATTAGTTTTAACAATCTATTAGTGACTACAAAATTTCTATATGTTCTTCTCTAATTTAATTAGTTTAATTAATATATTTAATATACAGGTAATATACAAAATATTATAGTTATTTTATACAATATAGACAATAAAAGCTCAAACTTTTTTATTATCAAATAGATGGGGATTCTTCTTTTCCCCATCATAAAAACCATAAAACATACTCAAAAGAAAGGTTTAATCTTCTTTTTGTGTTTATTCTTTATTTCAAAGAAAGAAGATTTTTTGAATTATAAAAGCGAAACAAATTTAATTTCTCATTGTTATTGATCGGGTCAAAACAAAACATTAGAGAATATAAAATTTTCATTTTATATCTATTTATATTACCGTATATATATAGAAATAAAAACCTAATAGAAATAAAATTTGATTATAATAAAATAAAAATTTTTCTAAATTTTTTAGAATGTCTTTAGAAGTTTTAGATTATAAGTTATAAAAAATTTACAATTAATTAGAAACAAATTAGACTGACTGCTTTTCGAATCAAAGCAACTGAGATTTTTCCAATCTTTGATTATTTATTTGTTGCATAAAAAAAACTTTTTGAATTCCTTGTAGAAAGAGATTTACCTAATGAAAAAGCTTTCAATGCTGCCCAATATCCTTTTTTTTTCCAAAGATTTTTACGAATACGTTTTTTTGAAATAGAAATACGTTTTTTCGGAACTGCCATTAAAAAATAGAATAAGTTTTTAATTGCTATAGTTGGATGTCAAAGACATCTATTATCGATTGTTCAAAAAAACAATTGTTTTTTACTATGAATTATTCGGCTATCTATTTATTTTCTAGCCAGTATACCCCTTAAAAAAAAATCAATATAGAAAAATCCAAATTGCATAAATGTAAATATAGTAATAAAAAAAAACGACGGTATACCATCTCTGTATAATTTTTTATATTGTTCTACATGTATTTATACATGTAATAAAATGAGCTAAAATACATAATAAAAAAAAATAGAAAGTTTTAATAAACCAACCCTAGTACCTTATTAATTTTGGAAATTACTTTCCAAATTAATTGCCCAGGCTCACATAAAGAGTACATCTAATTTTAATCTAATTTTAAAATGTGCAAGAGACTAGGACTTAATCTATTATCTATTAAATTTCGAAAAGTTATTTTCTTAATTCCTCCTTTAGGGAACGCTAAGTCTTGGTTTGAAGATCCTAGCCTTTACTAAAAAAAGAAATGTCTTGTCTTAAAATAACAGACAATCAATTCTGTTGCACAAATCTATTGATTAATGATTCTGACTAAAACAACTAAAAAAAAAAGAACTTTTCTGGTAAAATTCTAGTTTTTTATGATTCAGGTCAAATTATTTAGCCTTGTTATATAGATATGTAAATTATTGGAATAATACATACTAATAATTAAGTTAAGATGAAAATTTCCATTTTCCTTTCTTTTATCAAATTTTCAATTTTAGGCAATAATTGAATTTTAGTAAAAGTACTATGTTTTTTTTAGTTTTCAATAGTAATTCATTTAAACAATTTAAATCTCTTGATTTGAAATATTTTAAATAGTTGAAAAATATTCAAAAAAATTAAGTCTAGAAAATTCTATATTTTGGATATTTTCATTTTTTTTTTTATTTTATTAACCGATCCCTTTCATTTCAAAAAAACTAAGAGCCAGTAAATCAGAAACAATTAATTAAGATAAAAATAATTTTTTTTATGCAATATACATATCCATATTCATGGATTATACCTTTTATTCCCCTTCCAGTTCCTATATTAATAGGAGCAGGACTTCTACTTTTTCCCAAGGCAACAAAGGATCTTCGCCGTATGTGGGTATTTCCTAGTATTTTATACTTAAGTATAGTTATGATTTTTGCAACCTATCTGGCTATTCAACAAACGAATAACCCTTCTATCTATTTATCTATATGGTCTTGGACTATCAATAATGACTTTTCTTTAGAATTTGGTTATTTCGTTGACCCACTTACTTCTATTATGTTAATATTAATCACTACTGTTGGAATTTTGGTTCTTATTTATAGTGACAATTACATGTCTCATGATCAGGGATATTTGAGGTTTTTTGCTTATATGAGTTTTTTTAATGTGTCAATGTTAGGATTAGTTACTAGTTCTAATCTGATACAAATTTATTTTTTTTGGGAATTCGTTGGAATGTGTTCTTATCTATTAATAGGGTTTTGGTTCACCCGGCCTACTGCAGCGAATGCTTGTCAAAAAGCGTTTGTTACTAATCGCGTTGGAGATTTTGGTTTATTAGTAGGAATTTTAGGCTTTTATTGGATAACGGGTAGTTTAGAATTTCGGGATTTTTTTGAAATATTCGATAACTTGGTTTATAATAATGAGGGTAATCCTTTATTTTATACTTTGTGTGCCTTTCTATTATTTGCTGGTGCAATTGCTAAATCGGCTCAATTTCCACTTCATGTATGGTTACCCGATGCCATGGAAGGACCTACCCCTATTTCAGCTCTTATACATGCTGCTACTATGGTAGCGGCCGGAATTTTTCTTGTCGCCCGGCTTTTCCCGCTTTTAATAGTTTTACCTTACATAATGAAGATAATAGCTTTGATAGGTATAATAACATTACTTTTAGGAGCCGCTTTAGGTCTTGCTCAAACGGATATTAAGAGGGGTTTAGCTTATTCTACAATGTCTCAATTGGGCTATATGATGTTGGCTCTCGGTATGGGTTCTTATCAAGCGGCTTTGTTTCATTTGATCACTCATGCTTATTCTAAAGCATTGTTGTTTTTAGGTTCCGGGGCTATTATTCATTCAATGGAAACTATTGTTGGTTATTCTCCAGATAAAAGTCAGAATTTGGTTCTTATGGGAGGTTTAAACAAACAGGTGCCTATTACAAAAACATCTTTTTTAGTAGGTACACTTTCTCTTTGTGGCATTCCGCCTCTTGGCTGTTTTTGGTCTAAAGATCAAATTCTTAATGATAGTTGGTTGTATTCACCGATTTTTGCAATAATTGCCTATTCCACCGCGGGATTAACTGCATTTTATATGTTTCGGATATATTTACTTACTTTTGAGGGCCATTTAAATGTTTATTTTCAAACTTATAGTGAAAAAAAAAAAAGCTCGGTTTATTCAACATCTTTATGGGGTAGAGAAGGGCAGGGGTTGATTAAACCAAATTTTTCCTTATTACCTTTATTAACAAGTAATAATTCTAAACGGATTCCTTTTTTTTTCAAAAAGAAAAATAAATTACATAGTAATGGAAGAAGTATGACGGTGCCTTTCTTTA